TCCATATCCTGACATAAGAAGTCCAATGGGAGCAATACTTGAAATGGCGATCCATAAAAAAACACCGATATTGAGATCGGCTAGAACAAGGTGATAGCCAAAAGGAATCACTGAATAACTTAGTAGAATTGATATGACTGCTATGGATGGTCCGATACTGAATAAACGAGTATCTCCTCTAGATGGAAGAAGATTCTCTTTGAAAAGTAGTTTTGTCCCATCTGCTAGAGCTTGAAGAATTCCCAAAGGACCGGCGTATTCAGGTCCAATACGTTGTTGTATCCCTGCGGATATTTCTCTTTCTAACCACACAATTACTAGTACACCTATTGTGATTCCCAATACAAGAGTAAAAATAGGGATAAGCATCCATATGCTCCCATAGACCTCTTTTAAGGATTCCAATCTGGAAAAAGAATTGATATCTTGTACTTCTGTTGTATCAATTATCATTTCAACGATCAACTTCTCCCATAATGATATCTATACTACCTAGTATCGTCATAATATCAGCCAATTTCATTCTTTTAACTAACTGAGGAAGAATTTGCAAATTGATAAAACCCGGCGGGCGAATTTTCCATCTCCAAGGAAAAACACTTTGATCTCCTATCAGAAAAATTCCCAATTCTCCCTTTGGGGCTTCAACTCTCACATAAAGTTCTTGCTTCGACAATTCAAAAGTGGGAGAGGGTTTTTTACTAATGAATCGATATTCAAAATCATTCCATTGGGGATCCCTTACTCTATCAAAGCAGCGGATTTCTAAATTCTCATAGGGGCCTCCCGGAATACCTTCCAGAGCCTGTTGAATAATTTTTATAGATTCCGTCATTTCACTGATTCGTATTAAATAACGAGCTAATGAATCCCCTTCTTTTTGCCATTGGACTTCCCAATCAAATTCGTCGTAACACTCATAATGATCAACTTTACGAAGATCCCATTGTATTCCGGAAGCTCGTAGCATTGGTCCTGATAAACCCCAATTTATTGCTTCTTCTCCACCAATAATGCCTACTCCCTCAACTCGTTCTAAAAAAATGGGATTCCGCGTAATAAGTTTTTGATATTCAGCAACCCCTGTTAAAAAATAATCGCAGAAATCCAAACATTTATCTATCCATCCATGAGGTAGATCAGCAGCTACTCCTCCGATACGAAAATAATTATGCATCATTCTCATACCGGTGGCAGCTTCGAATAAATCATATACTAATTCTCTTTCTCTGAAAATATAGAAGAAAGGGGTCTGTGCACCAATATCTGCCATAAAAGGGCCAAGCCATAACAAATGAGAAGCTATACGACTCAACTCCAACATAATTACTCTGATATAGCTGGCTCTTTTAGGTACTTGAATATTTCCTAACTGCTCTGGCGCATTTACGGTTATTGCTTCTGTGAACATAGTAGCTAAATAATCCCAACGTGTTACATAAGGCAGATATTGTATAATTGTTCGGTTTTCCGCAATTTTTTCCATTCCTCTGTGTAAATAACCAAATATTGGTTCACAGTCAATAACATCTTCACCATCTAGAGTAATGATGAGTCGAAGAACACCATGCATTGATGGGTGGTGAGGACCCATATTTACTATCATGAGGTCTTTTCTTGTAGTTGGTACATTCATAGGTTTTTCCCCGATTCATTCTTCCATGAATTTCTGAAAACGAAAAGAAATTCATCAAAATTCAAGATCTAATAAATCAAATAATTAAAGCTCTTCAAATTTTCAAATTAATGAGTTTTTGGCTCTCGAATATCCAACTGACCAATTAATTCTTTATAACGTACTCTATTTTTCTTTGACAAATAAGCGAGTAACCGTTGACGTTTTCCCAGAATTTTCCGTAGACCTCTCTGAGATAAATAGTCTTTTCTGTGCAATTCCAAATGTGAAGTCAGTCTTCGTATCTTATTGGTGAAACTGAATACTTGAAATTCAACAGACCCCCTTTTTTCTTCTTTTTCTTCTTGCGAAATAACTGAGATGAATGCATTTTTTACCATAAAACGATATCTTCTCCCCCCTTTTTCTTTCTTTTTTAAAGATATGAATTTTACCGATCAGTAATAATAATAATAATCCCAACCATTTTAATCTGGTTGAATTTCGTTATGGACTCCTAATTTTATCAAATCAAATTGAAAATTGGATTGATCGTTGATTAATTTTCAATTTGATTCATATAGGGAATAGCACTTGCAAAAGAGAATAATTTAGACTTAAAATAAGAAGATTCTGTTGATTCATTTATAGATCTAATTGATGCGTCATTGAATTAGTATCATGTATCAGAATGGAATGTAAGACAACGCATGTGTGCATCTGTTTGCTTTCATATACCAGATATGGTACAGGATATATAGAGGAAAAATGTGCCATCACCGAATTTGAAATTGTGGATACATATGTATCCTTACCATACTGAAACGACTGCCATTATTGGTATCAAACCAATAGCGATTCATACAAGCTAAATCTTCTAATCTATAATTGGGCCAAAGAAAGAACTTTAATTTCTTTTTATCTCTATCAAGATGTTTGCTTTCATCCAAAAATGGACCACAGTTTTTTACGTTGTTCACATTGCAAAATACTGGATTTCTATCTATACCATTCCTATTCTTTGAATTGAAACAAATTAGAATTCTCAATTCTCTACGACGTCTAGGCGATAAAATATTTTCAGGAACAAGCAAATCATAATGATTTTTGTCGCTATTTCCAGTTATCCTTTGATGTCTTGCAATGGATTTATAAAAATTATTCTTATCAACATTTTCTCGGCATCTTTGATTCTTACTCTTATGAACCAATGAAATACTTAGGGTTTGATACATAATAAATTGTCCATCATTTTTTACAGACAGATGAACCGGTTCGATAATCAATATCCCCTTTTTCATCAATTCTGTAAGAGTTAAATCCTTCTGAATCAGCATTATATCCAGACTCATTTCTCCCCTTCGAATAGAGGATATAGCAATTTCTCTTGGATTTATCAGTCTAAGCAGGAGACAATATACCTTGATATTATTGATCATTCTTTGATTTACAGAATCATCCCATCTCAATTGAAAAAGCAAATATCTTTTTAGGAAGAAATCGAGTTCTGCTTCCGTATTGCTTTTGTATTGCTTTTTCTTTCTACGTTTTTTTATGTCTGATCCTGCATAATCTTCTTCAACATCTTTTTCTTCTTGATTTCGATTCTCTAATTCAAGAGATTTTTTTTCATTCGATGATATAAAAAGATCCCTTTTTTGTTTTTGCTTTCCATTGATGTTTTTATTTTCACTAAAATTTTCAGTTCCAGTAAAATTGAAAAGAAGTAATTTGATCGGTATGACCCACGGTTTCATTTTATATGCATTATAAAGTAGCATAAATTCTGGGAAGAACCAAAGTCCGAGATTTGATATGGGACGACTTAGTATTTCTTCATTCATTCCCATCCAATCAAATCTTTTTTGGTTGGATGCTTTGATTTCTTGATCTTGATGAATTGTGAAATATAAAAGGCCTTTCTTGTCAATTTTATCAATTATTTGATAATTACTAATCTTAGTGTTTTTATTACTGTTGGTACTAATACTGATATCGATCCAGGCTTCAATATCGACCTTCTTTCTAAGACAAAAATTTAGAATTCTACAATCAAAATATTTTCTATCCGGACTTTTCATCATATCCATAATATCAGCTTCTCCTAGATAATTATTGATAAGGATACCTCCCAGCATATCAAATAATTTGTGTTTATGTGTGTTGTAATTATAATAAATCTCTTGGTTATTATTTACTTGTAATGGCGATCCATAAATATATGAGTTCTTCTTATCTTCATAATTAATAGATTTATATGATAAAAGATCATATCTATAGTGTTTTTTAAAATTATCTTTTTGATTTGGTAATGAGTCTACTTCATAATCATTTTCTTTTTCGTAATAAATAAATGGGTCTTTTTCATATGAATCCCATTTGTTTAAATCTTTAGTTTGGGCCATACAACGTTGATTAACTCTATTTCGCCATTTTTGTGGTACTAATCTAGACCATCCAATCTGAGATAAATCATATTGATAATGACCCCTTAACCAGTTTTTCCATTGATTCATTCCAGAATTTCGAAGTTTTTTATGTCTTAATTCGGAATGAGATATTCCTTGTGCTCCAAAATAATCCTTTATTTCATTCTTAAGAAAAAGAGATGTTCCGTGATATTGAAGAACAGATCTTAACTTATACAAGTTAATAACTTGAGTTTGTGATAATTTGTAAAATACATATGCTTGTGACAAAGAGGATAAGTCACCAAAAATCTGTGAATTCTTATTACGATTACTAATATTATAAAGTGACTTTATAAAGTGAATTTTATTTTTATTTGTTTTATTAATTCTTTCTTGATTTGCTTCATTATTGTAAATGTATTTATCAATAATTTTTTTTTTTGATTCAATAAAAAGTTGTGCATTGATCCTGGGAATATTAATGATACATCGAAGGATATCTATGTATATCCTTTCAATGAAAAATTTTAAAAAATAATGTGATTTACGGATTAATCGAGTATTTCTTCTTTTTAATATTTGCCAAATATTTTTTGGGGATTCTAATCTTTTAGCATTATGGCTTTTTTTGTTAGGACTAATATTTATCTCTGGAGTTATAGTTATAAATTCCTTTTTCTTGTCTTTTGTAATTTTTTCTATTTGATTTCTGATTGTGCTTGTTCTATCAGTCAGATCTTTCATTTTTTTTTCTGTCAGTGAATAATTTGTCCAATCCATAGATCGAATTTGAATGGACGATTCATGAATCATCCGATTAATATTACTGATTATCAAATCTTTTTCTTTTTTAGTTTCATTCGATTCATATCCTTCTCTCAATCTAAATAATAGAATTGGATTTATTTTTGAGAGTTCTTTTATTATTCTTTTTATAATTTTGATAACCCATTCTTTTGTTTCTTTTGAGACCG